AAGACTCCTTTGATTTATTGATATAAGAAAGAAAAGGTATATGTATCGTATTTGTACTTACGGCTCGCTTCTACCGAAAATCCAATACAATAATAGATAATTTGTTACGATTAGCTTCATTGGATTTGAAGCATCAATCGTTTTAAATCAGAATCCCATTTTGACTCTGTGCCGTTAATTCCACTATGATTATTGATCAATAATCATAGTGGAATCATTCCTTGATAGAGATAGGAGACATAATTTACATGGATATAGTAAGTCTCGCTTGGGCTGCTTTAATGGTAGTCTTTACATTTTCCCTTTCGCTCGTAGTATGGGGGAGGAGTGGACTCTAGAGACACTACCATAATTGTAAATTGATTTATATTATATAAACCTATATTATATCTGTATACAATATTGGATAGTGTGTAGAAAAAACTATAGATATTATATTTATATTTCTACACACTATCTCATCATTTCTTCAATTATTGACAAGAACTAATAATTCTAGTTTCATTAAAATTAATTATTTTGACTGGCTGTTTTTACGTAAATGATAAGTAAAAAAGCGGTAGGAACTAGAATGAACAGTGTAGTAGCAATAAATGCGAGAATATTAACTTCCATAATCTCATTTTTTTTGTTTCGTAATAACTCGGGATCTAATCCCATAGAGATGAAAAATTTGATTCCTGTAAATTCAATAAGTTAATTGTATCCTGATGATGCCAAATGGATCAAAATATTATGAATAACAATAGATCTAATCTATCAAATCAATTAATTGTCGAGAATTTAATAGTATAACATAGGAAGACTTTTTATCCATACTAAATCAAAAATTAAATTTCTAATCCAATTCCAATATAGAATGCTATTGAATTTTTCGTCCTTTTCCATTCTTTCTTTTCTATAACCTACCTTCTTCGTTCTACTTAGTTAATACAGACAATTAATTTAAGTATCCGACGAAGTATCAGATGACCGGTATTCAATGGGTCAGGTCACACCTAAGACCCAAACAATATAAGTGAAATGGAAAAAGGACGGATTAAAAGATCTAATATTCCAACAGATTTACTAAAAAGGGGTACCTTGCTTGGTCTTTTATTTATTATTTATGAAAAAAAAAATTTTAAATAATTTTAATTAAGATTATTATATATTATAATTATTATATATAATTTATGATTTTAAATTATAAATTAATAGATTTAATTAATATTAATTATTAATATAATATCCTCTTCTCTTTCTTGGATTGGGGGAGAACACATACATAAAAAAATTAGCATGCAATTTGAATGAGATAGATTTTTTTAATTAAAAATAGAGGATACACAAATCGGAGTTGGAAAAGGGCGCAGTTAAAAATAAAAAAGGCGCTCTGTTCCGCCGAGGTAATTATGTTAAGTTCATTGTATATTGTACAACAAAGGAATACAATTTGTGTATGTACTCCTGGTAAAAATATGGGCACTCGACTCCATTTCATTATGCAAGAACAATCAAAAAATAAAGTCAAATGAATAACGAATATGGTATCTCTTAAAATACTGACATAGAGTAATATAACCGATCGTACCAATCAATCTAGATATGTCTCTTCCTTATCAATCGGTACTATTCCGTAGTGAAAGAAATGAAAATTCCCGCATTTCTTTTGTCTGATGATAAATATAAAAATATCAATGTGAAACGAAAAAAAAAAAAAATAAATAAGGATTCTTAGATCTTGCTCCCTGTCCCACTTTTCTGTAAAAAGTGGGAGATGAATTGATAAATTCATCGGATCCTAGTTCGGGACTGACGGGGCTCGAACCCGCAGCTTCCGCCTTGACAGGGCGGTGCTCTGACCGATTGAACTACAATCCCAGCGAGGTGTATGGCATACATATTCTTATGGTTTCATATGGCATATATATTCTTATGGTTTCATAAGAACATTCTATTCGTCTCGTCGTGTTGTAACAGAAACAAAAATGATATACTGATATCATATCCACATGGATATGAACTATAGCAATAATTACTAGTAACCGGTGGTTCTTTTTTTTTTTATTGTCAAAAATGACTAATTAAAAAAAAATATATATATATGGATAGATCAAAAATAATGGTTGATCTTTATTTTGACGGATAGGGCATTTCTATATTCTGGAGGACAAATTAAACTGGTTAAATCGTATTCAATGGAACGGCGAATTATTGGGCCGAGCTGGATTTGAACCAGCGTAGACATATTGTCAACGAATTTACAGTCCGCCCCCATTAACCGCTCGGGCATCGACCCAGGAAGAATTAATTCTAGGTTTAGTTATAATCCATGATCAACTTCCTTTCGTAGTACCCTACCCCCAGGGGAAGTCGAATCCCCGCTGCCTCCTTGAAAGAGAGATGTCCTGAACCGCTAGACGATGGGGGCAGATCCGCCCGACCATTAGCATACTATGCTGATAGTATGATAAGTTTTTTGGAATTGTCAATATACAATATAATTATAATATATTAT